AGGAAAGTGCCAACCGATCGTTTACTTAAGTTTGAGCGAGTTTTCAAAGCACAAAAACGTATACATATGTCTGTTTTCAAAGCACAAAGAGTTCTTGATGAGATTCGATGGCGTTACTACGAAGAAACTGTTATGATACTGAACCTCATGCCTTATCGAGCATCTTATCCCATCTTAAAGTTGGTTTATTCAGCAGCAGCGAATGCTACTCATTATAGGGATTTCGACAAAGCGAATTTATTCATTACTAAAGCCGAAGTCAGTAGGAGTACTATTATGAAAAAATTTAGACCTCGGGCTCGAGGACGTAGTTTTCCCATAAAAAAAAGCATGTGTCATATAACAATTGTATTAAATATAGTAAAGAAATCTAAATAACCTTTAGATTCATCTAAGATTTCAATTCCCACTAAAAAAATATAGAATAGAAAAATATGGGACAAAAAATAAATCCACTCGGTTTCAGACTTGGTACAACCCAAAAACACCATTCCTTTTGGTTCGCACAACCAAAAAATTATTCTGAAGGTTTACAGGAAGATAAAAAAATAAGGAATTGTATCAAGAACTATATACAAAAGAATAGGAAAAAGGGCTCGAATAGAAAAATAGAATCAGACTCAAGTTCCGAAGTAATTACACATAATAGAAAAACGGACTCAGGTTCAAGTTCTGAAGTAATTACACGTATAGAAATTCAAAAAGAAATCGATACGATCCACGTCATAATCCATATTGGATTCCCTAATTTATTAAAGAAAAAAGGAGTAATCGAAGAATTAGAGAAAGATCTACAAAAGGAAATTCACTCTGTAAACCAAAGACTTAATATTTCTATCGAAAAAGTGAAAGAGCCTTATAGAGAACCTAACATTCTGGCAGAATATATAGCTTTCCAATTAAAAAATAGAGTTTCATTCCGAAAGGCAATGAAAAAAGCCATTGAATTAACTAAAAAAGCGGATATAAGGGGAGTCAAAGTCAAAATTGCGGGTCGTCTCGGAGGAAAAGAAATTGCACGTGCCGAATGCATCAAAAAGGGTAGACTCCCCCTCCAAACAATTCGCGCTAAAATTGATTATTGCTGCTATCCAATTCGAACTATCTATGGAGTATTAGGTGTAAAAATTTGGATATTCGTAGACGAAGAATAACTAATCTTCTCTTCGCATTCTGTCCAGTGATAGAATAAAAAATGACAAGAGACTTTTTTTCCTGAAATCCCTGAAAAAAACAAGAAATTCTACCTCTTTCTTTCTATAAGATTTAATGAAAATTGATAAATCATTTAATATAATTGCTATGCTTAGTGTGTGACTCGTTATTTTTTTTTAAGAAAAAAACTTAGTATTAGTAATTATAGAAAATTAACTAATAACCAACCTATTGCTTCGTATTGTCGAGATCCTAACTAAGAAACAGTCACTATATGAATAAATATCTCTATCATAAATGAGTGGATCTATCATATAGTTGTAGCAACTGCTTTTTCTCTAAAAAAGAAATGAGATTCTAGGTTGTGAAGGAAAACTAAAGGGATGCGGATAAAGGGAGGGATGATAGAAAGAAAGAAGAGGGATTAAGTAAGATATAGGATTCCAATATGTATGGTCTATGAATTGCATCATAAAAAGCAATGTGATAAAGCATCAATATAATAAAAAAAAATAGAGAATTAGAAATCGTAACGTAACTTGAAACAAGAACTAGAAATTTAAAGCAATAATAAAGAGCCATCCTGGTTAATAAAACTGAGAAAATTAACTGGGAAAGAAATTTTTTGGAAGCTCCATTGTGGAATTCAGACCTAACCATTCAAGGAGAGGCAGTGGGAACGACAGAACCTATGATTCCATAGGATTTTATTGAAAAGAATCCTAATACTTCATTGGGTAGGATGGCGGAACAAACCAAAAAAATTTTCTTATTTGGTAAGGTTATAAATTAACAAATAAGACAGAAAAGAGTAAATATTCGCCCGCGAAATCCTTTTTAAATTAGAATACTTTACCATTACCATTATTCAATAAGAGTAAAAATAAAGATATTTTAAGGATTACATCATCTATAAAATATAGAATTTAGATAATATAGACACACACATCTAGATATATTCTAGATCTTCTTTTTTTTTGACTATAGATTTTTCGATTTTAACAAATTGAATAATAAATATAAAAAAAACCTAATTTTTTCTATTATTTATCTATTAATGTGGATCTCTCCCTAATATTTTTGAATATTACGGAATTAGAGAAATTTGCACGCTTTCTCATTTCATTCGCGAGGAGCTGGATGAGAAGAAACTCTCATGTCCAGTTTTGCAGTAGAGATGGAACTAAGAAAGAACCATCGACTATAACCCCAAAAGAACCAGATTTCGCAAACAACATAGAGGAAGAATGAAAGGAAAATCCTGCCGAGGCAATCGTATTTGTTTTGGTAGATATGCTCTTCAAGCACTTGAACCTGCTTGGATCACGGCGAGACAGATAGAAGCAGGACGAAGAGCAATAACACGATATGCACGTCGTGGTGGAAAAATATGGGTACGTATATTTCCCGACAAACCCGTTACACTAAGACCGACGGAAACACGTATGGGCTCAGGAAAGGGGTCCCCCGAATATTGGGTAGCCGTTGTTAAACCAGGTCGTATACTTTATGAAATGGGGGGGGTATCCGAAACTGTAGCTAGAGCAGCTATCTCCATAGCTGCCAGTAAAATGCCTATACGAAGTCAATTTATTCGATTAGAAATATAGAACCCCTAAAACTCAAAGGAGTATTGAAGATAAAAAAACGCCCTTTTTTTCTTTCTGAAAAGACAATATTTCTTTCATCCTTTTGCATTGAAATAACAAATGGAAATCAAAATAATATGATTCAACCTCAGACCCTTTTAAACGTAGCAGATAATAGTGGAGCTCGAAAATTGATGTGTATTCGAGTCATAGGAGCTGCAGGTAATCAGCGATATGCTCGTATTGGTGATGTTATTGTTGCTGTAATCAAAGACGCATTGCCCCGAATGCCCCTAGAAAGATCCGAAGTAATTCGAGCTGTAATTGTACGTACATGTAAAGAGTTCAAATGTGAAGACGGTATAATAATCCGCTATGATGACAACGCAGCGGTTATAATTGATCAAAAAGGAAATCCAAAAGGAACTCGAGTTTTTGGCGCGATTGCTGAGGAATTGAGAGAATTGAATTTTACCAAAATAGTTTCATTAGCTCCTGAAGTATTATAAATACTAGTAGGTGAAATTTAGATCAGAGAATAAATTTAGTAGTTAGTAGATTGTGTTTTACGTATATGTTTTAAAATTTAAAATGAAAAGCAAAAAAAAAGAAAACATGTTGATTATAGAACAATTTGGAGGAACCTAGAATTAGAGTCTTATGGGCAAGGACACTATTGCGGATTTACTAACCTCTATAAGAAACGCGGACATGAATAAAAAAGGAACAGTTCGAGTAATATCTACAAATATTACCGAAAACATTGTTAAAATACTTCTACGAGAGGGTTTTATTGAAAGTGTTCGGAAACATCAGGAACGTAACAGATATTTCTTGGTTTCAACTTTGCGACATCAAAAGAGAAAGACTAGAAAAGGAATATATAGAACAAGAACCTTTTTAAAGCGTATCAGCCGACCCGGCTTACGAATTTATACCAACTATCAAGGAATTCCTAAAGTTTTGGGTGGAATGGGAATTGCTATTCTTTCTACTTCTCGAGGGATAATGACAGATCGAGAGGCTCGACTAAACAGAATTGGGGGAGAAGTCTTATGTTATATATGGTAATCGCTCCGACTATAGTGCCCGAATTCTATCTCGACCTTCCTATTTTGAAAATAAAAATAGAAAAATAGGAGAAAAAAATATGACAGAAAAAAAAAATAGGAGAGAAAAAAAAAACCCGAGAGAAGCAAAAGTCACTTTCGAAGGTTTAGTTACGGAAGCCCTACCCAATGGAATGTTCCGCGTTCGGCTAGAGAATGACACCATCATCCTGGGCTATATTTCAGGAAAGATCCGCTCTAGTTCTATACGAATACTGATGGGGGATAGGGTCAAAATTGAAGTAAGTCGTTATGATTCCAGCAAGGGACGTATAATTTATAGACTTCCCCATAAAGATTCGAAGCGTATCGAAGACTCGAAAGATATCGAAGATTTGAAAGATAGCGAAGATTCAAAGGATTAGGGTTTTCTTTTTTCTAGGGTAATAAATTTGAAGTTCAAAAATTCAAGCGAAGAGACTTATTTTTTCCAAAATATTAGATTCATAGTTTAAGAAAGGATACGGAAATATGAAAATAAGAGCTTCCGTTCGTAAAATTTGTACAAAATGTCGACTGATTCGTAGGCGTGGACGAATTAGAGTCATTTGCTCTAATCCGAAGCATAAACAACGACAGGGGTAATCTTTCGAAAAAGAACTTTACTTTCTCTAAAATAAAAAAGTACCCGCGGAAATGTTCCAATTCTAAATAAAAGAATTTTAAATAATTAAAGTAAAGGGTATATTTTACCCGGAAACGGATATCTTTGTATCTTTTTTTCTTTTTGTTATTTCTAACTCATATTTATGAGATAATAAAATATGGCAAAAGCTATACCAAAAATGGGTTCACGTAAGAAAGTGCGTATTGGTTTACGTAGGAATGCACGTTTTAGTCTACGGAAAAGTGCACGTAGAATAACAAAAGGGGTTATTCATGTTCAAGCTAGTTTCAACAATACCATTATAACTGTTACGGACCCGCAAGGTCGGGTGGTTTTCTGGTCCTCCGCAGGTACTTGTGGATTCAAAAGCTCAAGAAAAGCATCACCCTATGCTGGTCAAAGAACAGCAGTAGATGCTATTCGTACAGTAGGTTTGCAACGAGCAGAAGTTATGGTAAAGGGCGCTGGTAGTGGAAGAGATGCCGCATTACGAGCCATTGCTAAAAGCGGTGTGCGATTAAGTTGTATACGCGATGTAACACCTATGCCGCATAATGGATGTCGACCGCCTAAAAAAAGACGCCTGTAAAAGAATTAATCCGTTTTCAAGAGAAATAAACGATTCAATGATCAAATAATAATACTAGTCTATTATGGTTCGAGAGGAGGTAGCAGGATCCACTCAAACACTACAGTGGAAGTGTGTTGAATCAAGAGTAGATAGTAAGCGTCTTTATTATGGTCGTTTCATTCTGTCCCCGCTTAAAAAAGGTCAAGCGGACACCGTCGGTATTGCCTTGCGAAGAGCTTTACTTGGAGAAATAGAAGGAGCATGTATCACACGGGCAAAATTTGGGAGCGTGCCACACGAATATTCTACAATAGCAGGTATTGAAGAATCCGTACAAGAAATTTTACTAAATTTGAAAGAAATTGTATTGAGAAGTAATCTCTATGGAGTTAGAGACGCATCAATTTGCGTCAAAGGTCCTAGGTACATAACTGCTCAAGATATAATCTTACCACCTTCCGTAGAAATCGTTGATACGGCACAACCTATAGCTAACTTGACAGAGCCCATTAATTTTTGTATTGAGTTACAGATAAAGAGAGATCGTGGATATCAGACAGAACTCAGAAAGAACTATCAAGATGGAAGTTATCCTATAGATGCTGTATCCATGCCTGTTCGAAATGTGAATTATAGTATTTTTTCTTGTGGGAATGGAAATGAAAAACACGAGATACTTTTTTTAGAAATATGGACTAATGGAAGTTTAACCCCTAAAGAAGCGCTTTATGAGGCTTCTCGTAATTTGATTGATTTATTCCTCCCTTTTCTACACGCGGAGGAAGAGGGAACGAGTTTCGAAGAAAATAAAAACAGGTTTACTCCGCCCCTTTTTACTTTTCAAAAAAGATTAACTAATCTAAAGAAAAACAAAAAAGGAATTCCATTGAATTGTATTTTTATTGATCAATTAGAATTGCCTTCTAGAACGTATAATTGTCTCAAAAGGGCCAATATACATACACTATTGGACCTTTTGAGTAAGACTGAAGAAGATCTTATGAGAATTGAAAATTTTCGTATGGAAGATAGAAAACAGATATGGGACACTCTAGAGAAGTATCTACCAATGGATTTACTTAAGAATAAGCTCTCGTTTTAAATCCATTACAATTTTTTGTTCTTCTTCTTTTTCGAGTTAGAATAAAAAGAAAAAAAGAAAACAATTTAGCATCTTTGGTACAATCTATATTTTCGCGAAATGGATCATAATAAAATGGATTTTAGGTATCTAGGGAAGATTCACTTGGAAGTAACTATTTCCTAGATACCTATGCACGGTACTTCACGGTTGAATGAATCAAAAAATACCTAAAAAAGACCTAAAGTTAAAGATTTATCAATGGGTAATGTTGCTCCAATACCTAACCAAAGAGCTACTGCAGTACCGATTAAAAAAACGGTCGTAGCTACTGGGCGACGAAAGGGATTTTGGAATTTATTCACATTCTCTAGAAAAGGTACTGTCAATAAGCCTGTTGGCACAGAAACCATTAAGAGAACGCCCAATAACTTATTGGGTACCGTACGGAGTATTTGAAATACGGGAAAGAAGTACCACTCAGGTAATATTTCCAGAGGAGTTGCAAATGGATCCGCCGGTTCACCAATCATTGATGGCTCGAGAACCGCTAAACCTACATTACATGCAATAGTACCTAGAATTACTACTGGAAAAATATATAAAAGATCATTGGGCCATGCGGGTTCCCCGTAATAATTATGTCCCATCCCTTTAGCTAATTTAGCTCTTAATACAGGATCATTTAAGTCTGGTTTCTTTGTTATTGGGATAGGCGAACTCTTTAGGATCCATCCCCCAAAGGAACCGGACATGAGAATTTATCATCATCCGGCTCGAGCAAGAATGAAAGAAATAAGACCGCGGAAGATCCATAATAGAATTATGGTATATAATGACTCAATGACTCTAGGCAAGAAAAGCTTTATCATATTATCTTTTCCGAAGTTGGATCTAGAACTACTCATTGAAAAGAATCCTATTCTTATGGGTAAATGCTCAATATCCAAGTGGGCTTACAAATTTGATCATGATCAATTGCTTTCTGGATTGTCTCATGTCTCTTGATTAGTTGGTGTTTATCCCCCCAATATCGCAAGTTTCTTACCTCCAAACAAAATATTTACTTGTTACTAATAAAAAATAAAAAAGTTTAGCCTACATTTTTCCTTAGATCCCTTCTTTTACTCCGATAGTATTGCGGATCACAATCGATGCAAAGAAAATGAATGCATTTCCATACTATAATAAAAAAGGGTAAGTGTAATATTGGATCATGTCACATGACTTATTCCATTTCTACTCTATGGGATCTTACGGAGCCTGTTCATGGATGACATGGTGGGGTATGATCATAGAAAATATTCTCCTCAAGTGAACCAGCCTATCCTTCCTAGGTAGGAGACTTACGTGTTGATTGGATGCGGAGACACCTTTGATTGTGAATTCTAATGTGGCAGATCCAATTCTTTATCTGCATGGCCAAACCAATAATTCAAGTCACACACTCCCATAATCCGCCTTTTTTTCTTTCGTAAAATTAACTTCAACTATTTGTATTGTATCAAAATACTTCGGAGTTGAAGAGAAGTATCCAAATGACATGTGTTATTTTACAATAACCCATGTTTGTAGCAATGAAATACGATAACCTACCCGATATGATATATGAGAATTCTAATTCTCTATAGATATGCCTTCCCTATAAAGGACCCGAAATACCTTGCTTACGTATCATTGGAAAGTGCATTAACATAAATACGGCAGTAAGCAGAGGCAGTACAAAGGTATGTAAACTATAAAAACGAGTCAAAGTGGATTGACCCACACTAGCACTTCCACGTAATAACTCCACTAAAGGCGATCCTATTACCGGAATGGCATCAGGTACACCTGTCACAATTTTGACTGCCCAATAACCAATTTGATCCCAAGGCAACGAATAACCAGTTACACCAAATGATGCAGTCAAAACAGCTAAAACCACACCTGTGACCCAAGTTAATTCGCGGGGTTTTTTAAACCCACCTGTGAGATACACACGAAATACATGCAGGATCATCATTAGAACCATCATACTTGCTGACCATCGATGAACTGATCGGATTAACCAACCAAAGTTGGCCTCGGTCATTATGTATTGAACCGAAGAAAAAGCCTCTGTAACCGTTGGGCGGTAGTAAAAAGTCATAGCAAAACCGGTAGCGACTTGTACTAGAAAACAAGTAAGTGTAATTCCCCCTAAACAATAAAATATGTTGACATGGGGAGGAACATATTTACTAGTTATATCATCTGCAATTGCCTGAATCTCAAGACGTTCCTCAAACCAATCATATACTTTATTGAGATAGGTAACTAACCCAAGCCCCCCCTCTAAGAGCCGTATATGAAAATTTCATCTCGTACGGCTCAAGCAGAAACACACAAATTTTCAACGAATATTAGAAAAAAAAAGTTCAAAACTTCATCAGCCACTGGATTGGGTCGATTTGCCTTGAAGATATGAAATAAGAAAAATTCGGAATATATTCTTTGTTATGATAATGCCAAAAAATCTCAAGTTGGCTCATCTGTCTTTCTTCCGTTCCCTTATGCCGGTCATTCGAGGCCTCTTGACTTTTCTCTTCCCTATTTTGGATTTGTTTTTTTTTGTGCGTAATCGTAATATAGAAATTATCTTGTTGCGATCCTATGAATCAGTTCAATTAAAACCTTAGATTCATACTAGAGCCACGATGATTGAGTCTCAAGCTAACCAAAAGGCAAGGGTTCTTCGAATAAGAACCACTTGATAATCATTTATGGAATCGGTGCAATGACTCGGCAAAATCGAGAGAAAAAAGTTGTCTTTTGGGCAAACAAAATTGGAAGGAAGAAAATTTCTTTTTTATTTTTATTTAAGAACTACTTGAATTTTTCAGTCTGGTTGCGAGGTCTTAATAGTGATTATGAATCATAGTTCCATTTTTTTTGATCCACTCTATCTATTTCGTGTTCCAGATACTAGAATAAATAATATCTGACGAATTAGAATCATCTTGATAGAGATAACAGGCCCTTTCTATGTATTATCAATAGGATCAATTCTAACAAGTCACACACTCATATTCCAGAGATACCGAAACAAAAAAATTCCGCGGTCGAACTACCATAATGTCTAGAAATATAGAGCTTAAACTAGAAAAGCTTTTTTGGATGGAAAAACTATGACTTCCTTTTTTTTTTTAGATTAGTAGAAACCTAATTGGTTAAAATTCCGTCCAGTAAAACAGAAGAATTATAAATTTCTAAAATGATAGATAGGAATATAGCGAATAAAGCCATTGCGACTCCCATAAAAGGAGTGGTCCCCCAACCCGGAGCTACTTTCCCATATTCCGAATTCAAGGGTTTCAATAAACTACCTGCACCAGTTCGTTTTGGCCTAGGTTTAGAACTATCTTCAACGGTTTGTGTAGCCATAAATTCTATTTCATCATTGGTGTTGACTTTGTATACTATTCCGTTGTAGTTGTAAATACACGATCTTTTCGTAGATCCATTGTAATCTTGAAATTCTATAAAAATGGAAACAGCAACTTTAGTCGCCATCTCCATATCTGGTTTACTTGTAAGCTTTACTGGGTATGCCTTATATACCGCGTTTGGGCAACCCTCTCAACAATTAAGAGATCCATTCGAAGAACACGGGGACTAATTGAAGTAAGAAGTCTACCAGATGGGTAGACTTCTTACTTCAATGAAATTATTTTATTCTTTTAGTTGGAGTTGGTGGAACCTTAGGTGGTTCTCGGAAAAAGATAGCGAAAAAAATTATCCCTAAAGTAGAAACTAAAAGGAACGTATAAACCAATGCTTCCATAGATTCGATCGTGGTTTATTTACAATTATAACTTCCACACCTATTCATTTGTCATTTGGGAGAATTTCCCATATAAAGAAAGAAAAAGAGTTAAAGAAAGGATGGGAGATGTTTCCCAAGCCAAATCAAAAAAGAGAGGTCAAAGATACCATAACAATGTGTATCAGACTGCCTGTTTCCTTGTAGTTGGATCTCCCACTTTTTGGAATGTTCCAAATTCCACTTGAGCATCCAAATCTGGATCAATACCAGCAAAAACATCTCGGAACAAGGTTCTAGCGCCATGCCAAATGTGTCCGAAAAAGAAGAGCAAAGCAAAGGTAGCATGACCAAAAGTGAACCAACCCCTTGGACTGCTGCGAAAAACACCATCTGATTTCAAAGTAGCTCGATCTAATTCAAAAATTTCCCCTAATTGAGAACGCCTCGCATATTTTTTTACAGTAGCAGGATCAGAATAACTTACTCCATTAAGTTCGCCACCATAGAACTCCACCGTTACCCCTACCTGTTCAACACTATATTTGGATTCTGCTCTTCTAAAAGGAACGTCCGCTCTCACAATTCCCTCTTCATCTACCAAAACAACTGGAAATGTTTCAAAAAAAGTAGGCATACGGCGTACAAAAAGCTCACGTCCTTCTTTATCTCTAAAAACGGGATGTCCTAACCAGCCAACAGCTATTCCATCCCCATTGTCCATTGAGCCCGCTCTGAATAATCCCCCTTTTGCCGGATTATTACCAATATAATCATAAAAGGCTAATTTTTCGGGAATTTTAGACCAAGCTTCTGATAAACTAAGATTTTCGGCTAAACCATTGCTAACTCTTCGATATATTTCTTGCTGAAAGTATCCCTGATCCCACTGATAACGAGTAGGCCCGAATAATTCGATTGGGGTCGTTGCTGACCCATACCACATAGTTCCAGCAACTACGAAAGCTGCAAAAAAAACAGCAGCGATACTACTGGAAAGTACAGTTTCAATATTGCCCATACGTAATCCTTTGTATAGACGTTGAGGCGGACGGACACTAAGATGGAATAAACCCGCTAATATACCCAACGTACCCGCAGCAATATGATGAGAAGCTATTCCCCCCGGAACAAAAGGATCAAAACCTTCTGCACCCCACGCTGGATTTACAGCTTGTACTTTTCCAGTTAGCCCATAAGGATCGGATACCCATATCCCAGGACCATACAAACCCGTTACATGAAATGCGCCAAAGCCAAAGCAAGCCACCCCTGCAAGAAATAAATGAATTCCAAAGATCTTGGGCAAATCTAAAGAGGGTTTTCCCGTCCGCTCATCAGAGAATATTTCTAGGTCCCAATATACCCAATGCCAGATCGCTGCCAAGAAACACAAACCAGAAAACACAATATGTGCACCTGCCACACCTTCATAACTCCAAATACCCGGATTTGTTACAGTTCCTCCTGAAATACTCCAACCACCCCAGGAATCCGTTATTCCTAAACGAGTCATGAAGGGAATGACGAACATACCTTGTCTCCACATTGGATCCAGAACAGGATCAGAGGGATCAAAAACTGCTAATTCGTATAAAGCCATCGAGCCAGCCCAACCAGAAACTAGAGCTGTGTGCATTATATGCACCGCAAGTAATCGACCCGGATCATTCAATACGACAGTATGAACACGATACCAAGGTAAACCCATGGAAATACCCCTTTAGCAAAGAAAAATAGACACGATGTCGCTTTATTTTATCGCATTGGAAAAGACTATCCATATCCTATGTACCTAACCCTTCTAGGGGATTCTGTGTCAGAAAGCGTTAATATTTATTTCATTTCATTAAAAATAAGAAGCCAATTCTGTTCATAAGAAGAAAGAGAAGCAGATCTATTCTATACTCGATAAGTGCCAATATGCAATGGGTAACTTGGCCAATTTTGAAAAATGAAGAATAGATCCCTACCCCTCTTTGTTTATCATTTGAATCGCCGATTCCTTTTTCTTTATTCAATCTGTCTTACCTTCTTTATACGTATAACCTTTCAATCTACGTATTAATATAATCTATACTATTCATATTAATAGAATCTATAGTATTCATATAGAATAAGAATAAAAATGAAGACAATAAACTGCGGATTCATTCTTTCTCTTCTATTCTTACGTTTCCATATTAAAGTGTAGTTTTCTTACTTAAATTTAATAATATTAATCTAATATGCCCATTGGTGTTCCAAAAGTACCTTACCGGATTCCCGGAGATGAAGAAGCGACTTGGGTTGACTTATACAATGTTATGTATCGAGAAAGGACACTTTTTTTAGGTCAAGAGATTCGTTGCGAGATCACGAATCATATTACAGGTCTCATGGTATATCTCAGTATAGAAGATGGACTTAGTGATATTTTTTTGTTTATAAACTCCCCAGGCGGGTGGCTAATCTCAGGAATGGCTATTTTTGATACGATGCAAACGGTGACACCAGATATATATACAATATGCCTTGGAATAGCCGCGTCCATGGCGTCCTTCATTCTACTTGGAGGAGAACCCACCAAGCGTATAGCATTCCCTCACGCGAGGATTATGCTTCACCAACCCGCTAGTGCTTATTATCGGGCAAGGACACCAGAATTTTTACTAGAAGTAGAAGAGTTACACAAAGTTCGCGAAATGATTACAAGGGTTTATGCACTAAGAACAGGCAAACCCTTTTGGGTTGTATCCGAAGACATGGAAAGGGATGTTTTTATGTCAGCAGACGAAGCCAAAGCTTATGGACTTGTCGATATTGTAGGGGATGAAATGATTGACGAGCACTGCGATACTGATCCAGTGTGGTTTCCGGAAATGTTTAAGGATTGGTAGTGTCCGGATTTCTTATAAAGTTATTTCAGACCCAAATTAGGGTTTTCTTCGATTTAATAGAAAATCGAAATAGAAAGACTTCATGATGATCAATCATCAGGTTAAGATGGATCTAAACCAATCCATTTTTTTCTATACACATACAACATGCCGACGGTTAAACAACTTATTAGAAACGCAAGACAGCCAATACGAAATGCTAGAAAAACGGCCGCGCTTAAAGGATGCCCTCAGCGTCGAGGAACATGTGCTAGGGTGTATGTGCGACTCGTTCAGATCATAACTTCAAACAAATAAAAAAAATTTGGAAGTATCCATGATTAGTACCAATGAATAGGATATAGCTTTTCCATCCTAGATTTCTATGGTATATGGAATTTTTGGTTTCCTTTGGTGCAAATCCAATTATCTAAATTGGAAATAAGAAGCAATTCCCCCATTGGTAGCAAATGGTTATCCATTAAGCGGAGGAAATAATAATAAAAAGGCTTATGCTCCTTTATCTTAAAAGAACGGACTAACAGGGTCAGCTACTTAGCCAACTTTCATAATTAAATACCGTCACTGTATGGATAACTCTTATTGTGAAAAGAGCTATTTACTCTATAATGGATAGGTAGAGCCAAAGAATGTGAACTATACAAGTTCACAATACCTTTTGATGAAAGAAAGGGCTCCGGTGTATAGAGAGGGCCTTACCGTTTAAAAGGGAACCATAGAAACGATGGAACCCACTATTTTTTTAGTATCATTAGAATTAATTTGTTATTTCGCATAGAAATAACTGAACGGAGTGTAATAAAAAATCGTGGTTGGGAAGGTTACTATAGCAAAAGCCATTGGAATTAATATTTTATATATCGGAATAATTAGTTTTGTTATTAATGGAAAAAAGGATGGCTAAAAGAAGAGAAATAATTAGTTATTCATTAAGGTTAATTTGATTCAATGACCAGAGTTCCGCGAGGATATATAGCCCGGAGACGACGAACAAAAATGCGTTCATTTGCCTCAAACTTTAGGGGGGCTCATTTAAGACTTAATCGAATGATTACCCAACAGGTAAAAAGAGCTTTTGTTTCCTCTCATCGAGATAGAGGTAGGCAAAAGAGGGATTTTCGTCGTTTGTGGATCACTCGGATAAACGCAGCAACGCGGATATATAAAGTATTTGATAGTTATAGTAAATTAATACACAACCTGTACAAGAAGAAATTGATTCTTAATCGTAAAATGCTTGCACAAGTAGCTGTATCAAATCCAAATAATCTTTACACGATTTCCAATAAAATAAAGATCATCAATTAAAGGGATAAATAAAGTAATATACTGGAATAATAAAAACCGAATTCCCGGAGAGGGAACTCCGGGAAGATACAATAAATTAAGATTAAGTGGTAGGAATCAACGAGCAGGATTACTTTCTTTATAATATATATAGGTCTGGGCCTTTCGAATAAAACATCAACAATCGGAACTTAAGTTCCGATTGTTGTTTCTTAAATTTTGGTTGTAGTTTCTTAAGTTTCGATTGGAATTGTACTTTTCCGTTAATTGAGGAATATGTCTATTTTTTCTAGGTCTAGAACCCGTAATTATTGAAATTGACTGGGCTTGAAATTGCTTTTCGTTCTCATAGTTACGAAACGGTAAGAAAGATAAAATACGAGCCTGTTTTATAGCAAGAGTAATTAATCGTTGTTGTTTCAAGGTTAATCTATTTATTCGTCTAGATAATATTTTTCCTTGTTCACTAATAAATCTATTAATTAAACTCATGTTTCTATAATCAATTCGATCTCCCGGGCCAATCCGAGGACGCCTACGAAAAGGTTGTTTAGATTTACGAAAAGGTTGTTTGAATTTACGAAAAGTTTGCTTGGATTTACGAAAGGTTTGCTTGGATTTATTAAAAGTGTGTTTGGATTTACGAAAGGGTTGCTTAGATTTAAGAAAAGGTTGTTTAGATGTATACATGATTTATTCCTTATTTAAAATTTTAAAATTGAACAAAAAAAATTCATTTATTTATTTTATTATTTTATGAATTTAGGATCCAGAAGAAGTAGTCTTTCTTTGATCCATATCTTATTTAATTAATCTTATAGTATATGAATACCCTCTATACATATGAAATAATATCTACCGGAAATCGGATGAGTTGATTTGTATTTTATACTATAGTTTTTTTTATATATTAAATATAAAGTTCTTGCTCTTTCTGTTTTTTGGAAAGATCGAACACACGATGGGTGTTCCTATTTCTTTATTTCGTGATGAGTCGTATGCTTGCGACAATAACGACAAAATTTTTTTAATTCTAATTGTCGGGGTGTATTGTGGCGATTCTTTTGAGTACTATATCTAGAAACCCCCGTCGATTCCTCATTGGCACCTTTTCGAACACAACTGCTGCATTCCAAAATAACCCTGATTCTAACATCTTTCCCCTTGGCCATGAACCGAACCTCCTTTTCTGTTTGGGTTGACTTAACTAAATTCTTCTACTTATTCTTTTATTCTTCTATTTTGAATCCGAAGAAGAAGAATAAAATCCATTAGAATCAATTTTTTGAATTCTTAAATTAAGTAATAAAAAATAAAGAAATAATTAAAGAATACAATCCTTGTCGAATTAGCAAAGATTTTGCTTCGAAACCCTTTCATTTAATTAGCCAGCCCAGCCTTTTTCTATGCTCTGATTTCTGAGGCCTGTTTAGCTTGGATACCACTTTAAATTGAATTTCTTTTTTTTTTCAAAATAGAATTTACCAAATTTTTCATAACTCTGAGGTTCAAGCCAATCCATCTTTTCTTTCTTTTTCCTTCCGATACTAAATAAAAGGATTAAAAAGGGTCAAATTTTGTCATGTCACAAAGAATTCTATTCCTCAATTAAAAAAAAGGGAATGACAAAGCATCTGGAAATAAACGATTAATTTCTATCAATAAACCTGCTAAAGCACCAAACCATAGAGTACTTAGCACGGGTGCTACAGAGAGATATGTTTTTATATCCCGCATTGAAAATCCTCCTTCCTTGTTGGAATACATATATGATCAGAAACTTTTGCCCAAGATTGTTATGCTATATATAAAATGAACCATATAGACGAAATTTTCTTATCCCTAAAAAATGACCCCTTCTTCCTATACATTACCAAGGAAAAGTAATCCTTCTTGTATAGGCGAAATTTTATTGGATTTTAGATGTATATAATTCCTTAATTATATGAGACCAAAAAGAAGAAATGACAGGAGGGTTCTATATAGATAGAGAAATAAGAATAAAATTACAATGTGGAAAAGAAGACAGGAATTGTGTACAATGGCATTGTATAACAATTTTGAAAAGGGATGTAGCGCAGCTTGGTAGCGCGTTTGTTTTGGGTACAAAATGTCACAGGTTCAAATCCTGTCATCCCTACCTATTACTTTTTTATTCTTTTTGGGCAGTAGCGAAGAGATCAATTGAAAGTAAAGTGGGTATAACTTGAATTTGTGGAGACTATACATACGTGAGATACGTTAGGAATAGAAAAATATTTTCTTTTTGAATGAATGAAAGCGCTCTTAGTTCAGTTCGGTAGAACGCGGGTCTCCAAAACCCGATGTCGTAGGTTCAAATCCTACAGAGCGTGATTCCATCTATCTTATGTCGAAGCAGAGTAAAATAATTTAACAAAACAAAATTGAATTGAAACTCGAATTTGACCTCCTCCAGACCAGAGAGGAGGTCAATAAAAAAATAAAAATTACTCAATCAAAGATCCAACTGATCCCCCCGCCTGTATTGCAAATATGCAGTCACGAATAATCCCGCTAAAGTAATAGGAATTAGGCCTAAGACGATTCCAAATAGAAAAACTTCAATCATTTCGATTTGTTCGAGGTGATAAAAAAAGAAGAGATACGATCTATCCCTAAATAGTACTCTAAATTATCCACGAATCTCAATGATCAAGAAAAAAATTCGTAATTTAGTGTGGAAAAGAGTTATAGAATACCAGGAATCTAAAAGAAAGATTTTTTTTTCTGACTTATTCAGTCAATTCAAATAAGACGTATCTTGTTCAAGCCAATAAATAGAGCTGGGGTTATAGTTAAAGCAGCTAGTAGAAAACCGAAATAACTAGTTAAAGTAAGCATGAAAGAATTAATTTCCTTTTATTTTTTTTACTACACTACATATGTTGGTAAAGCACTTACCTAAGTTATGGGAAATTCATAATTCATCAGTCAGTTATTTTAGAGAATACTAAAAAACAAGATAGAGTGAGATACGGAAGTGTAAAATAAAGTAGATTCATCAGATGATACATGAGTCCCTAATTCCGAATCAAGAGATTGTTATTGTTGTGGAATTTGTCAATTGAGTAAAGTAATAATATTAAGAACTAGATCATGTAATCCCATTGAAAAAATGGAATTCGATTTTCAGGGGAATTTTGGAATAAGAGATAAATAAACAATTGAATTTGAAAAAAAAAATGTTTTGTATTTTGGATTATTTCTTTTTCAATAGGACCCTCTTTTTGGAGTGAACGGTCAAATATTCCACTATTCCTTTATTCCTTCTTATTTTAACTGTCTTATTTTAACTAATTGTATTCCATATGGAATAAGAGGAGAAGAAAAGCATTCCAGGACCCCCCCTGAGGGCCCCTTAAAAAAAATAAAGCTCTTCCTTGAATTTACTTTATTTTTATTCCTTTTTTGAACTCC